TATTCGAATTTCTATGTATACTAAACTATTCCAATTTCATATACATAATTGATTAATCTCTGGTTTCATTTTCTTTGAGTGTCTTCTTTGTTGTATCCCCCTTTCCTTCGGATAAATCGAAAACTCCAGAGTTTATCTTCCCGCGAGTCAAAGCAAAAAAGACACTTCGAATATTTTTCTGTTGAGTCTTATCTTTTAGAAAGAGAGAGAATTTTCTATTTTTTTGTTAAAGTCAATAAAAAAAAAAAAGGAAGACTGGAAATGAAAGTCTCCTTCTTGCATCCATTCTCCATTACACTGTCGTAACCAAAATATCGGATGTGGAGATATAGAAATGTTTGTACATGAAGCCGCGATCGGATAGCTATACATCTAAATAGACTTCGATAGATCGAAATTCATCTTGATTTGGAATCAAAGAAAGATAGTGGAACTGGCTCTTATCTTGTGACTTGGAAGAAAGGTTTCTCTGTACAGGAAGGGAATAACAATTTATTCCCATCGAAAACCTAGGAACAAGAAGATTGAATCGTAAATATCGACAAATTCTTTCGAAGTTCAAAGAAATGAAATTCAAAAAAGGGGGCGGGTCAGCTGTTCTAATTCAAATTTCATCTCTATCGAATTTGAATATCAGAATAGCGGATATAGTCATAATTAAATGGGTCAGGTCCACTTACTTTTTCCTTTGTTGATTTCGAATCTTTCGAATGTATTTGATTGGTCTAATGGAAAATAGGGATCTTTGGTGATTCAAGAGGCAGCTTATGATTATTTATAATAATCAAAATTTACCGAACAAATGTTCTACTTTCTAACCAGAACTACTATACTCTAACTCAGCATAATGATAACATATTATCGGGTTGGTTTCTTTTGTATTCCAAATACAAAAAATCTCTCTATTTTCTAAATACTATGACTGGACTTTTATGAAAAAAAAAAGAAAAGCCCCTTATCGGATTTGAACCGATGACTTACGCCTTACCATGGCGTTACTCTACCACTGAGTTAAAAGGGCTTATTTGATTGAATTCCCGAACAAGCCCCTATGCAGATAAAATATCTATATGCACATATATTATATATAAGTATATGCAGTAGACTCAGACTCCTAATGGCTAATGGCTAATGGCTTATTTTTGAATAATCAAATGGATTTGCTAGGCAAATCGAGGGTCAAATGAATTGTTTCAAGACCGGCCCCAATTTCTTTTATTGAGATGATCCCTATCAAAACAAAATTCACGTGATTGATACATAACATCCATGTACACTTAGTGATTCGACGTAAAAAAATTCAAGATATTTCATCGAATCATGCGATGAAGAGATTCTACTTGTCCCCTTGAACTAAAGTCTTAGAGAAAATTTTCGATAACTTCTTGATTCCGCTTACTGGATTTATTTTAGTAGAGTTATATGGAGAATGTCGATTCTAATGAACGATTCATGAATATCAATGACGAATCTAAAAATTCTATACAATTCTGAAAAACGGAAAGATCCCTCAGATATAATCATCTCATTCCATTGTATTGACAATTTCAAAAAATTGATCATACTATGATCATAGTATGAGGGTGGTTGGGCCAGTCGGCCCCCATCGTCTAGTGGTTTAGGACATCTCTCTTTCAAGGAGGCAGCGGGGATTCGAATTCCCCTGGGGGTAGGGTACTGCGGAAGGAAGTTGATCATGGATTACCAATAAGCCTAAAATTGATTTTTCCTGGGTCGATGCCCGAGCGGTTAATGGGGACGGACTGTAAATTCGTTGGCAATATGTCTACGCTGGTTCAAATCCAGCTCGGCCCAATGATTCGCCAATTCACCATGAGATTGTATAACCCCCCTGTTCTTCAGAAATATCCCATACGAACATAAAAAAGAATCAAATTTTCTGCTAGATCCCTTATTTCACTGGGATTGTAGTTCAATTGGTCAGAGCACCGCCCTGTCAAGGCGGAAGCTGCGGGTTCGAGCCCCGCCAGTCCCGACGGATCCAATATCCAATAAATGCATCAATTCATTTTTCCCTTTCTATGAACTAGTAAAGGGTGTCGGGGGCACACTTTCATTTCCAAAGCAAAAAGGAGTCTTTATTTCTTTTTTCTTTTCCATTTCATTTCGCTTTTATGTTTTTTTAGGTTTGTAACTATGTGATTAATCGAAGTGGAGAGGCAATCTGATGATCCTTCATCAGATGATTGTCCAAGGAAGATGCAAGGTGGGTTATAGAAAAAAAACAAAGAAACCGATGCTAACGAGTTTTCGATGGATTGGGTCAGGAATCCAAATTTGGATTCGGTATGGATAAAAGAACTTCCTATGTTATACTATTCAAGTCTCGACAACGAATTGATTTGATGGATCAAATATTGTTATTGTTATTCATAATATTGATCCGATTCAATATCATCGAGAGCTAATTCATTCATTGAATTTACAAACGAAAGAATGATCATCTCTAGGGGATTAAATCCCGAGTTATTGCGAAGTAAAAAAAGCCGATGAGATCATGGAAGTAAATATTCTTGCATTTATTGCTACTGCACTATTCATCCTAGTTCCGACCGCGTTTCTACTTATCATTTACGTAAAAACAGTCAGTCAAAATGATTAATTCAATTGCATTTTCAAATGAATTTGAATGAGACTTTCCTTCTGAGTTCTTATCAAAAATTGACGAAGTCAAATAAAAAGGATTCCAACTTCACGCCTTAACATAAATGAAATGGGCGGACTACAATCGGCAGTATTCTAAGAGATAGATGGGATGGTAGAAAGATTCATCTATTTCTTTCTTACCATCCCATCTATCTCTTAGTCTATAAACTTAGTCTATAAAGTTGGAATCTAGAATAAAGATGAAGGCTTAAGTTTCTATGGATCAATCCACAATATTCTCTTCATAGCTATGTATATTAATTCCATATATTGTATGGAACTGACATAACACCCAATTTGTTACACCTATTTGTTACGATCAATCTGAAATAATTCTTAGTTTAGGATTCGAATTCCCTTCTTTTCCTTAATAAGGAAGAGGAAACCTCGCCGATTTTTAACGCCCCAACCATGATATGAAATAAGTCGATAAAGCATAAATCGCCTTTCTCAAATTACAGCCCAACCTAATATGTGACGCAGCGGGGGCAAGATCTTATTATTGCATAATCTCTTGTTAGACAGCCACTAGCTCTATATCATTTCTCATAGAAAGTGCGTATACACTTAACAAAACGACTTCTTCTTTGAACAGTAAAGAGGGAAAGAAATCAAAAAAAAAAAAGGTCCGGTCTTCCTCAATATCCATCTATAAAGATAGTAAGAGCCCATTCCATTGATTGAAATAGAAAATTTCGGAAGAATTTTAGGTTGGAATAAATTTCCAACCATCTGAATCCTTTTTTTTTCGAAATACAAACACGGGAATCGCTGAAATAGCTCTTTAATTGAAAGAGTACGATTCATATCATAGATCACTCCATTGGAGTCCAATGGGATTCGAAATCCAGAGATTTTTATTTTAAATAGTTCAAAACGCGTTGCAGAACGATCTATAAAACAATTGATACGGTTTGATTCCTTAACTCAGTTAGTAGTCCTTCTAGAGCCCACTTCTTCCCCACACTACGAGTGAAAGGGAAAATGTAAAGACTACCATTAAAGCAGCCCAAGCGAGACTTACTATATCCATGTGAATTATGTCCCCTATCTCTATAAAAACGAAGGAATTTTTCCATTATTCCTCACTAATAATAGTGGAATCAATGGCGTAGAGTCAAAAAGGGATTCTGGACGAACACTATTGAGAAACCAATCCAAAAAATGGATTATGATTTCGAATTGGGAAAGATTATACACAAGCAAAATACGTAGTAACATCCCAAGGGAATGAGAAGATGTAGGAATAAGAATAATAAGCCTTATTCTTTTTTTTTTTCTTTTTTTTTTGTTGACCTTCGTAAGTCAAAACAGAAGGGGAGAAATCACTAAAAAAGAGAAATCACTATCTATTACAGACCTCTACTTCCCCATTTGATCTAATCCGTACCCCCTTTCCCGATTATCTCATTGCTGTGAAACAGGGGGCTCGACTAGGGGTTGACGAAAAGAAAGTCTTTCTTTTTGTCCATTTTTCTATAAAAGTCAATTATCCACCCAATCAAATATTGATTGGATACCTGAGCACTCAGAGATTCTCGTGAGTCCGTCGTATATAAAGCAATTTTCGGCCCTTTCCAAAAAAAACTATTAATTGATTTCTTATCAGGCTCTATAACCCGAGTCAAGGTCCAGGCATTAGACACCCCCTTGGTAATAGAAGGTAATCAGGAAGTCTTAATAGCCCCTCTACCCGGAGATTAGAATATTTCCTTGAATACTAGATGTGAACGAGGATTCACAACCTTTTCTTTTAGTTCAGACCACATGCTTAGAATCAAACAAAGCATCAACGGTCTTTTTCCTCTGTCTGCTTCGACCGAGGAAGAATTCTGCGAATTATATCAGCCGAACAGAAGAGAAGAGGGGATTTCGAGTTTTTTGTTGATCAGGCGACACCCGGATTTGAACTGGGGAAAAAGGATTTGCAATCCCCCGCCTTACCACTCGGCCATGTCGCCAAAATGATACAAAATAGATGAAAATTTTCCCGCATTGCTGAATTTTTATTGTTTGACCCCTTGCAATCCTTTTCATAAAAGAAAGATCGTGATCCATCCCTTCGATTGATTGTATAGTATCTGAAACAATGCTAAAAACATTTTCTCGCTTTTCTATTGAAAAATCAAATATGCATTTTCAACTGACAAATTTGAACCAGTAACTATTGACTGCTTACTTCGAATTTATGAATGGTTCTGGGATTTGAATCTCAAATTGTGTTTTCCTAATGACCTAAGAAAATACAATTTGAGACAGAAGCAATCAGTATTGATTTTTTCAATCGAAAAACCTTTTCAATTTGAATTATAACAAAACATATGAGCATATGT